TGTTCAATCTTAGGTTCTCTATATTTATCATGCACCAGATTAGTATTGATAATTAGAATATCTTTCAATAAATGGCAATTCGAGCGTCAACTTCCATTTTCTCGTATTCGTACCATCTCTCTTATGGTATTCTAAAAACCAATTTATCTCCTGGATGTTCAACCACGTCTTGTGTAACTGAATATTTCAAGTATAGTTGGTCCAAGGAGGGTGCATAACTTCCCTTCATCTTCAGAAATTAGCTTCGGATCTCCAATTTTCTCTTCCTTTTACATCGCATTAATAGTAGGCTTGAAAATCAATTGTTTCTTCGTCATAATAGGGATTGGGAAAGATTTGCTCGCCTCCGTAGCCGTAGAAAGACTTTTTTATTTGGATTGGCATCGGGGTACAACTAACTATATTGCCAAAATTAAATTCATGCTGTATATTTTCAACGGAGACAGGTTGAATCCCTTGCTCTCTCGTGATACGATCCTCTTCCCACCGAGCCCTTACTTCCTCCTCAGCCCACGGCACGGAGGGGGAGAGAAAAGAAATGTAGGACTTTTGCAAGCAATTCATCGCGGAAGAGAAGAAAGGCCGGGCCGTGAGAGAGAGCTGCCTTTACCGTTCGTTATTCGCGGGCCTTGATCAGAACGTATCCGATCCGATATAGATATCCCCCTTCAACGTGGGTCATCGAAACCGGGCAGCGCATGCCGACCGAACCGGAGCACGAAAGCCGAACCAAATCCTTTATGAAAATTGATTCCTATTTGGGTAGTGCATAACCGCATGGATAAGCTCACACTAACCCGTCAATCTCATGGAATTCGCTATTGGGAGAAATAATATCTGGAGCTACATCTAATCTAACAAAATATTAAATGTGGAATGATAAGTTAATATGTAATTCTATTACTCTATAAAATAATAAAAGGTAATAATTTAATATCGAATTCAAACAAAATCTGAAAGAGAGATCGTGCTGTAATGAATAAATATTTGAAGAATTAATGGAAAATCAAAACTTTCAGGAGATCGAACGAGGAGCCGTATGAGGTGAAAATCTCACGTACGGTTTTATGGAGTGACGGTAAAGGTAACTTATCCGTCGACTCTTCCACTACGACCCCAAAGAAACCAAACTCCGCTTTACGGAAAGTCGCTAGAGTACGATCAACCTCTGGATTTGAGATCACCGCTTATATACCAGGTATCGGCCATAATTTGCAAGAACATTCAGTAGTATTAGTGAGAGGAGGAAGGGTTAAAGATTTACCCGGTGTAAGATATCATATTGTTCGAGGAACCCTAGATGCTGTGGGAGTAAAGGATCGTCAACAAGGGCGTTCTAGTGCGTTGTATTATTATCTAAGACTTGCATCATTCCATGACGATGCCATGTTAATTGCTAGGAACATGTAGATTATGTAGCTAACCCAATAACGGAAGTTTCGTAAGGGGACCAGAGCAGGCTACAATAAATAAAACCATGAAATTGATTTAAATTATATATCTAGATCTAGGGTTTAATTATTATGACACATTACCTGGGGAGTTTCCCCCAACTTTCCCTGCGTTAACGGGGGGTTAAAGAAACTTTACTTTATTAGAACAAGTTAAGGTCAGATAGCAATAATTCCAAGCACTGATTCTTCAACACTATTTTTAAACCTGAAGATTTTATTGTATAGATACATGAAATACAAGATTTCCAACTGTAACGGAAAATGGGGAAACGGATACTCGATCGAAAGCGAGTAAATATCATTCCGTACAAATAGATATTCTATTAATATACGTAATGTATGATTTAAAATCTATTGTATATAGTGAAGTGGAAAGCCGTATTCGATGAAAATCGTATGTACGGTTTGGAGGGAGATCCTTCGCGACTTGAATGAATGATCCACCCTACAATATGGAGTGAGAAGGCCGAAATGAATCATTAATCCCTAACTTTAATGAGAGAAATTACTAATAATAAATTATTTCTCGTACTCATGTCACGTCGAAGTAATGCGAGAGAAAGAGATGCGAAAGCTGATCCGGTTTATCATAATAGATTAGTCAACATGTTAGTTAACCATATTCTTAAGCACGGGAGAAAATCATTGGCTTATGGAATTCTTTATAATGCCATGGTGAATATTGAGCGAAGGACGAAAAACAATCCACTATCCGTTTTGCGTCAAGCAATACGCAAAGTAACTCCCAATGTAGCAGTAAAGGCGAGACGTGTGGGTGGGTCCACTTATCAAGTTCCCACTGAAATAGGATCTACACGGGGAAAAGTACTTGCTATTCGTTGGTTATCGGGGGCATCTCGAAAACGTCCAGGTCGAAGTATGGCTTTTAAACCAAGTTCTGAATCAATGGATGCTGCCAGAGATAATGGCAATGCTGTACGTAAAAAGGAAGAGACTCATAGAATGGCAGAGGCCAATAGAGCTTTTGCAAATTTCCGTTCATATAAATAAAGAGATTAATAACAATTAAATTAAATTAAGGAATATATGATATCAAATTGGAAGGAACGTGAGCCGAAAGGCTTACATAAAAAATATAAATATCATAATGTTAATGTAAAATTAATATTGTATTTGAATAAAAAAAAAATTTTTAACTATTAT